AGTCCGTTCTTGCAAGACTGGAAGTCTAATCTTTCTTTTTTAAATAAGATTGTCCCCGCTTAATGGATAACCATTTAATACCAATGGGGCGTTTTTTTTTTCATCTTAAATTAAATTGAGGTAATTGGATTTACACCAATGGAAACCATAAATTTCATACACAATTGAAAGATCTATTTTTTTATTTTTAGAAAGTGAATGGAATAGAGTTCTTCCATTTTCTCTTATTGAATTTGATCCTATTAATCGGTACTGATCATTGATACTGGAAATTTTTTTTATTGTTTCCCAGCTTATGATCTGAACGAGTCGCACATACACCCTAGTACATGTTCCTCGACGCTGAGGGCATCCCCGAAGAGCGGGGGATTTCGTGACATTTCTGATTGGCTGTCTTGTATTTCTAATAAGTTGTTTAATCGTTGGCATGTTAAATGATATACATAATGATAATGAGCTGGTTTAGATCGATCCTAACCGGATTATTATGAATTACTTTTAATATAATAAAATATTGAACTTGATAAGAAGATAAAATAAGAAATTACCAGTTTGCGCTAAATTCATCCTATTTTCTATTTTCATTCAACTGCTACAAGATCAACAATTCCATAAGCTTGCGCTTCTGTTGCTGACATAAAAACATCTCTTTCCATGTCTTCGGATACAACCCATAGGGGTTTGCCCGTTCTTTGTACATAAACCCTTGTGAGGGTTTCACGCAGTTTTAGCAGTTCTTCCGCTTCCAAGATAGCTTCTCCCGTTTGTGCTTCATAAAAAGCACTAGCGGGTTGATGAATCATTACCCTGATGATATAACATACTAAAGTTTGTTCCATCTAGACGATGGAGTGAAGAGAAAATAAATAAAGATAAAAAAAATACTTAAGAAAAAAAAATAGAATAACCGTACGGGCATGTTTGATGTATTGCATACGGCTCTACAATAAAATGAATCTTTACCTTCCATCGCAGAAAGAGCCAAATAGGATCTATGAGACTCATATTGGTAAATGATCAAATTACCACCCTTCTTTTTGGAGGAGTTAAAAAATACTATGATGGTTCCGTTGCTTTATATATTTCTTATTTCTTTTTTGGTATTTATTTGTCTGTTGATTCAGCAATCCCAAAGTTTCTTTTTTATCCGATCAAATAAAAAAAAAGTAAATAAAAAAATATTTTGTACTTTATTTCTAATTTATACAATAAATATTCTTAAGAGATCTATGGTATGAAAAAAGTTTGTGACGCTGAACAGGATTTCCGATGTATAAGATAAAATAAGAAATACCTTTTATTTCATACTACTCTCTCGATATATAATCTAATTTTTTTTTTTCACAAAAAAAAATAATAATAAAATTTTTGTCATATCGAATTCTAAATGCCATGCTATTTTTACTTAATATTCCTATTTCATATGGCGAAGGCATAGTCTTTTGTTTCTCTCAAAAAAACCTCATTGGCGCCAAGCGTGAGGGAATGCTAGACGTTTGGTAATTTCCCCTCCAACCAGGATAAAAGATCCCATTGAAGCAGCTAATCCCATGCATATTGTATGTACATCTGGTCGAACAAATTGCATAGTATCATAAATAGCTACTCCAGGTATTACCCATCCACCAGGAGAGTTTATAAACAAATAAAGATCTTTCGTATCATCTTCAATACTCAGATATACCATAAGCCCAATAAGTTGATTGGAGATCTCGCTATCAACTGCTTGGCCTAAAAAAAGTAATCTCTCTCGATAAAGTCGGTTGATTCGGGTAAAGTTGTATCCCTTAGGAACCGTACATGCACTTTTTTCTGCATACGGTTCAAAAAAAATTCCGAAAAAATCAATGTATAGATTCCAGCCCTTTTTTTTTTTTCATATCATACATAGCATAGTAGGCTCTTTCTAACTTTTAACGAAAGGACTTTTTCTTCGATTTTTCTTTTTCAATAAAGAAGTTTTTTGACTCCTTTTCTTATCTTAGAATAGAAAGAATATAAAAAACAAATTCAAATTTATCGAATTAACTTATCATTGATGTATTTTTTCATTGAGATCCAAATCACGATGTAATTTTCTTGTTCCGGAATGGGTCTCTTAAATCTTTTTAGGTTTATGCTCTACTCCGGGTAAAGATCTGCCCTATTTGGATTTGTACATATAGGACAAATACTTCCCTTACCATTTCTTTATTGCTATGACTTCTTAATTAATTATTAATTTAATGTCTTCTACCAAACCAAATATTAAATGGGGGTATTCATCCATATTATTTGATTGATTAACAATTGGAGATAAATTGTATTTATAAATAGGAATAGAATCATTAAATAGGAATAGAATCATTTATGATCCAAGTCGCAATCATATATAATTACCAATTGGATTGTTTTTTAAACGGAGCCTGGATACTTCATTTTATTAGTCCAACGAAGATAACCATAAATTATTCTAATTGATAATAATATGAATTCCCTCCAAAACAAAAGGGAGATCGAG